GGGCTCCAGGCGGGGGAGATGTACGAAAAATTACGAACTTGACCCTTAGTCCGAGTATCATATTCGGTTATTTATTAAAATCACCCTTTGGAGGGGAAGGCTGGATTGTTAGTGTGGATGATTTAGAAGATATAATCGGAGGACATGTATGGTTGGGTTCTATTTGTATACTTGGTGGAATTTGGCATATCTTAACTAAACCCTTCGCGTGGGCTCGACGCGCACTGGTATGGTCTGGAGAGGCTTACTTATCTTATAGTTTAGGGGCTTTAGCCGTCTTCGGTTTCATTGCTTGTTGTTTTGTCTGGTTCAATAATACCGCTTATCCTAGTGAGTTTTACGGACCCACTGGACCAGAAGCTTCTCAAGCCCAAGCATTTACTTTTCTCGTTCGAGACCAGCGTCTTGGGGCTAATGTGGGATCTGCTCAAGGGCCCACTGGTTTAGGTAAATATCTAATGCGTTCCCCAACCGGAGAAGTCATTTTTGGAGGAGAAACGATGCGTTTTTGGGACCTGCGTGCTCCCTGGTTAGAACCTCTAAGGGGTCCAAATGGATTGGACTTGAGTAGGTTGAAAAAAGATATACAACCCTGGCAAGAGCGGCGTTCCGCAGAATATATGACTCATGCTCCTTTAGGTTCTTTAAATTCCGTGGGTGGCGTAGCTACTGAGATCAATGCAGTCAATTATGTCTCTCCGAGAAGTTGGTTAGCTACCTCTCATTTTGTTCTAGGGTTCTTCTTCTTCGTAGGTCATTTGTGGCACGCGGGAAGAGCTCGTGCAGCTGCAGCAGGATTTGAAAAAGGAATTGATCGTGATTTTGAACCTGTTCTTTCCATGACTCCTCTTAATTGAGCTAAGACAGGAGATCCAATGTTTGAAATAGGAATGCCTTTCATTTGATCATACATCTTGGGATCAGGGCATACTTACAATCCTTTTTAAATCTGTTTTCTTGTTTTTTTTTTGGATTGACTCGGCTATTACACCGAGCCAATCCCCCTTCTTTATGATTATGAGATTATGATAAGGGTACAGGCATAACCACTAAATCAAAAAATCCATTCAATTTAATGAACAAAAAGGAGAGAGAGGGATTCGAACCCTCGATAGTTCTTTGTTCAAAACTATACCGGTTTTCAAGACCGGGGCTATCAACCACTCAGCCATCTCTCCGAAAGACCTTCTTTATTTTATTCCTATAAAAAGACCACGGCCATAGGGGTGAATACCACCACTATCTATAAAAAGACCTCGGGTGGGGATTTACCGATGGATCCATATATCCATATATATGCTCCAGCGCGCCCATTTGGGTTGTGAAATAAACAAGAAATTCCATTTCCCCCTTCCTCGAACCTGTGTACGAAGAAAGTGGTAAAGGGTTAGTCATAAGTCATATAGAATCAATGGATTCATGGAAAAGTAAAATCCCTCAACGATGTATTATTTTGTGACTAATAAAGGGATCAAATGGTATAGTTCATTTGTTGTTAGCTTGGAGGATTAAAAGCATGACTCTTGCTTTTCAATTGGCTGTTTTTGCATTAATTACTATTTCATCAATCTTATTGATTAGCGTGCCTGTTGTATTTGCTTCTCCTGATGGTTGGTTGAGTAACAAAAATGTTATATTTTCCGGTACATCATTATGGGTTGGTTTAGTCTTTCTAGTTGGTATCCTTAATTCTCTTATCTCTTGAACCTATTCGTCCCAGATCCAAAAGCGAAACGGCCCCCCGAATTTGTGAGACACATTAGAAAACAATAAATTAGAGGGGGGTCAAAGTTAGTACAAACTTCTTCAAAAAGAAATTAATAATTTATTTGAGAATAAATAATTGGAATCGACCTGAGGAAAGTCTCTGACCCGACACTGTCGAAAAATGATCCAGATATATAAGATATATAGTAATATTGTATGGATATAGTATGTATCAAAAATGAAAAAAATGCGGATATGGTCGAATGGTAAAATTTCTCTTTGCCAAGGAGAAGATGCGGGTTCGATTCCCGCTATCCGCCCAAGATAAAAATAAAATAGTTTAATTAAAACTAATTAAAATTAAAACTAAACTTTAATCTGATAAACAAAAGTATTAATAAAATAAAATAGGATTAAAGGATATATGCTAAAGGATTGGGTATACTTATCCGCGATCGCGCAGTAATTCTATTCCCCCCCTTTACCTTTACCAACCCCCAAAAGCGGCAATTAATTAATAGTGAGTCAACCCGAAAATTTTTTGACAAACAAGATATTGCGGAGACAGGATTTGAACCCGTGACCTCAAGGTTATGAGCCTTGCGAGCTACCAAACTGCTCTACTCCGCGCTGAAGAGAAGAACTTAAAACTAATATACAAGCAAAGGTTGAATATGTCCCTCTACCATATCTGTATAAATAGAATAGCCCATTTATACCGAATGGTAAAGGGGAACTCTATGATCACCGACCATAGAATATACTTCAAGAGTTAATGTTTACCAACTAGATC